CGGGGTGATCAGTTAGACCTTTGATTCAGTAATAAATCCTTTTTATTTTCATTGACCTGCTCCCTTCTTTAATCTAATCCGCAGGAAATCCAATTTCCATTATAAGTTAGTGAAGTTATTTCAGTCTACTAATTCAACCTAACAAAAAAGGACTCACGCTCTGTAGGATTTGAACCTACGACATCAGGTTTTGGAGACCTACGTTCTGCCGAACTGAACTAAGAGCGCTTTATTATCTCAATAGATAATAGATAAAACTGTAAAGAAATGGATTATCTTTCTAACCCAATACGGCATAGAACATGCGTATACTATCATAGTATTATAAAATAACGGATTATGGTCCAATTTTGATTGATCTTAATTAATTCCTCCTTACTTCTCAGAGGAAAAGTAAAAAGTAATAGGTAGGGATGACAGGATTTGAACCCGTGACATTTTGTACCCAAAACAAACGCGCTACCAAGCTGCGCTACATCCCTTTCAATTGGTTTACAGTCTAATTGTAAAAAATCCTTGTCTTGTTTGCCATATCCTTATTTGCCCTATTGATAGACATCTTGCCATTTTTTTCTCATATAATAAAAAAAATGGATTTAGCTCAGTGGTGTACAGGTTAATTTGACTTAGAAGCTTCATCTACAACTAAAAATGGTCCTTAACTACATATTTAACTACATATGCATCTGATCATATATGTATTACCCTTATGGATTCCAATCAAGAAGGAGGATTTTCAATGCGAGATCTAAAAACATATCTATCCGTGGCACCGGTACTAAGTACTTTATGGTTCGGGTCTTTAGCAGGTCTATTGATAGAAATCAATCGATTTTTCCCGGATGCGTTGACATTCCCCTTTTTTTCATTCTAGGTATTGAGGGGTAATGAAGATTCCAGATAGAATCAACTATCTGTGACTAATCTTCCTCTCCCCCTCTTTTCTCTTTACCTTTTTTTAGAATAGAATAACAAAGGGCGAACTAAGAAAAGTGGATTCAACCTCAGAAGGATTTGGTTTTAGGCTCGAATTTTCAATTCACTTAAAAAAAAAGAGGGAGAACGGAAATGAGAATGGGCGGCTAGGGCAAGAGTATCCTACAAGTAAATGTGTACTTTGATTAGAAATCTAGTTAGAAAGTTTTTGATTCTATTATGTATTATATTTACTTTTACTAGATTACAAGAAAATTTTGTTAATTTTCGTTCGCGTTAATCATTTCTATTTTTGTTTTTTCTTTCTCTTTGCTTTGGGTCGAAAATCGAAGAGTTGCTTGAATCAAAAATACACAGGAGGTTCATGGCCAAGGGTAAAAAAGTTCGAGTAATAATTATTTTGGAATGTACCAGTTGTGTCCGAAAGAGTGTTAATAAGAAATCAAGGGGCATTTCCAGATATATTACTCAAAAGAATCGACGCAATACGCCTAGTGAATTGGAATTGAGAAAATTCTGTCCCTATTGTAATAAACATACAATTCATGGAGAGATAAAGAAATAAATCGAACCAATCATCTGTGTATTACCTTTCAAGAGAAGAGGGCAAAAAAGAACATAAACATAGACTATATTAAAATATTATAAATATAAATATTAAAAAAAGTTTATATATATCTTTCTATATCTATATAGAATATAAATAAGTTTAAAATAAATACTACCAACGAGTTAAGTTTAAGTTATATAATCTAATATAATTCGATTAATATATTATATTGTATTGCATGTAGAAATAATAGATTCAGGAAAAAATATTCCTAGAAAGACTATTCTATTATTCTATATTTATTCTATATAGAATAGAATATGTATATATAGAATATATAGTATATAAAATATAAATGAAATGGAAAAAAAATAACAAACCAAATCCTATTTATTAAAATTAAATTTATTAATTCGAATTCATTTTGATCCAATCAAAATAGGATATTGGATATCTAATAAAAGGAAAAAACTAACCAAACCATGGATAAAGCCAAGCGACCCTTTCGTAATAAAGCTAAGCGACCCTTTCGTAGGCGTTTGCCACCGATCCAATCGGGGGATCAAATTGATTATAGAAACGTGAGTTTAATTAGTCGATTTATTAGTGAACAAGGAAAAATATTATCTAGGCGAGTAACTAGATTGACCTTGAAACAACAACGATTCATTACTAGTGCTATAAAACAAGCTCGCATTTTATCTTTCTTACCTTTTCTTAATAATACTGAAAAACCATTTGAAAGAGCCCGTTCGGTCGCTAGAACTGCTGGTTATAGATCTAGAACTACTGGTTATAGACCTAAAACTACTGGGTATAGAACAAAAAAAAATTTTCAACTGAATCAAAATTCCAATTTGAACTCAAAGACAGATTGATGTTTTATTCCAAAATCCGAGAATCAGGATTTGATTCTCGTGTTGTCAGAAAAAAATTGTGGAAGAAGAAATCTTTTTTTTGCTGGGTTCCCTCATTTTGACTACTTTAGCGTCTTTTATGAGACTCATCTCGCTTTTATCTTCCCGGAGTTCATTCTCCGGGGAACTTTGTTTAAATCATTTCAGGGGAATTATTCCAAGCTTTTATGATCTCATTGGAAATCATATAAAAACAATTCTTATTTAATATAGTAATTTGTGCAAGTATTTTTCGATTAAGAATCAACTGGTTCTTGTACAGATCATTTATAAATTTACTATAGTTATAGTATACCCCCTTCTCGCGAATTACTGCATTTATCCGAGTGATCCACAAACGGCGAAAATCTCTCTTTTGCCTATTTCGATCCCGATGGGCCGAAACCAAAGATCTTATTTTCTGTTGAGCCATAGCTCGAATCAGTCTTGAATGAGCCCCTCGAAAGTTTGATGCAAATGAATGAATTTTTGTTCTACGTCTCCGAGCTATATATCCTCGTCTAACTCTGGTCATTGAATAAATGAAACTTTGATGAATAACTAATTCATTTTCTTTATTTGAGTTATTCTTTTCTCCCATCCTGGTATATTAATAACAAAATAGATTTTTCCAATGTATAAAATAATAATTCCAATGGCTTTTGCTACTATAACCTTCCCAACCACGATTTTATTATTTTTTTTCTAGGCATTTTACCTTGAAAAGAAATAATAAATTGTATTGATACTAGGTAAGCAAAAAAGTAGTAAATATAGATCAATAAATATCAAAAAATAGTGGGTTCCTTCGTTTCTATGGTTATTTCTTAAACGGTGAGGCCCTTTCTATACACCGGAGCCTTTTACTTCATTTAGTCAATGTTATTGCTAACTTGTACAGTTCAACTTCGTTGGCTCTACCCATGAATTATCCAGTAAGAGGTCTTTCACAATGAGATCCACCTATACAGTAACGGTATTTCATTTGGAAGGTTAGCGAGCTCGCTGACCCTCTTAGTCCGTTTTTGCAAGAATGTGAGCAGAATCTTTTTGCTTTTCAAATAGAGCTTCTCCCGCTTAATGGATAAGATTTTCTACCAATGGGAAATTGCTTCGTTCTGATCTTAAATCGAGCTGATTACACGAATAGAAACCATAAAATTAATACACAATCGATGGATATGAGAGACCCTTTTAGTTTGAGATAGTGGTTAGAGTTCTTTCATTTTATCCTATTCACTGGTACTGATCATTGATACTGGAAAAATTCTTTACTTTTTTGTTCCAGCGTATAATCTGAACGAGTCGCACATACACCCTAGTACATGTTCCTCGTCGTTGAGGACATCCCCGAAGAGCGGGGGATTTCGTGATATTTCGGATTGGCTTTCTTGTCTTTCTAATAAGTTGTTTAACAGTTGGCATACTGAATCTTTATATCTTTATATAATATAATGGACTGGTTTCGATCAATCCTAACCGGATTGATTATGAATTCTTAGAATAGTAATAGAATATTTAACTCAGTACTAGTAAGAAGGTAACAAGAGACAATCTCAAATCGTCGATTTTTTTATTTTGCTTTTTCCTTTTTTTTAGTTGAAAAAAAATCCACCTTTTTTTAATCAAAATCCATTTACCTTTACTCCATTTATTTTTCGTTTTTCTTCTTTTTTAAAGTTTTCCTCTAGATATTGTTTGATTTTTTCTTGTATTTTTTGAAAGTCTACTTTATCCGCGACAGTATCAACAATTCCAAGAGTTTTGGCTTCTGTTGCTGACATAAAATCATCCCTCTCCAGCATGTCGGATATAACCCAGTAGGGTTGGCCTGTTTGGTTTGCATAAGTATGTGTGATTTGTTCGCGCAGTTCCAATATTTCTTCCACGTCCGTGTAAAAATCTACAGCTTGTAGGTCCCGCGCGAACAAATCACCCATGGGTTGATGAAGCATTACCCTAGCGTGAGGGAATGCCAAACGTTTGGTCTTTTGTCCTCCGACCAGGATATAAGATGCCGTTGAAGCGGCTATTCCCATGCATATTGTATTTATCTCTGGTGGCACATTGTCCATCATATTATATATACCTGCTCCGAGTATTAGCAATCCGCCAGGAGAATTTATAAACAAAAAGATCTCTGCCTGAGCATTTTCTATACTGAGAAATACTATAAGACCCATAATGTAATTCACGAGAGATTCCACAAGTTCTTCGCATAAAAAGATGACTCTTAGTCTCGAAAGTCCGTTATATAGGTCAATCCATCCTGGATTCTGATTTCCAGGAAGTCGAAGGGCTACTCTTGGAATACCAATGGGCATAAAAAAAATGAAAAGAATGAAATAAAATAGTCAAAAAAGTACTCAATTTCACTTTGATGTGGAAACGTAAAAATGGGGCTTCTTGTCTTCTTAATATCAAATGTTATCTTATAATATTTTCTGCCGCATAGATTAAAAAAAGCTCCGAAAGGCAAAATTATTACAAATATAGGTTTCCAATGATGAACAGATTTGGACGCATTCGCTCATATAAAATGGTATGAACCTCCCATTGCGTATTGATACTTATTGGGTATAGAATAGATCTGCTTCTCTTTGTTCTTAGTAATTGTT